GTCCATCACTTTCATTACATCGATGTGGATTGCCCCGCGAAATAGCAATAGAACTTTTCCAGACATTTCTAATTCGTGGTCTAATTCGAAAACATTTTGCTTCGAACATAGGAATTGCTAAGAGTAAAATTCGGGAAAAAGAACCGATTGTATGGGAAATACTTCAAGAAGTTATGCAGGGACATCCCATATTGCTGAATAGAGCGCCTACTCTGCATAGATTAGGTATACAGGCATTTCAACCCATTTTAGTAGAAGGGCGTGCTATTTCTTTGCATCCATTAGTTTGTAAGGGATTCAATGCAGACTTTGATGGAGATCAAATGGCTGTTCATGTGCCTTTATCTTTAGAAGCTCAAGCCGAAGCTCGTTTACTTATGTTTTCTCATACGAACCTCTTGTCTCCAGCTATTGGGGATCCAATTTCCGTACCAACCCAAGATATGCTTATTGGACTTTATATATTAACGAGCGGGAATCGTCGAGGTATTTATTCAAATAGGTATAATCTATGGAATTGGAGAAATTCTAAAAATGAAAGAATTCGAGATAATAACTATAAGTATACGAAGTATACGAAAAAAAAAGAACCCTTTTTTTGTAATTCCTATGATGCAATTGGAGCTTATCAACAGAAAAAAATAAACTTCGATAGTCCGTTGTGGCTCCGGTGGCGACTAGATCAACGCATTATTTCGTCAAGAGAAGTTCCTATCGAAGTTCACTACGAATCTTTGGGTACCTATCATGAAATTTATGGGCATTATCTAGTAGTAAGAAGTAAAAAAAAAGAAATTCGTTCTATATACATTCGAACCACTGTTGGTCATATTTCTTTTTATCGAGAAATCGAAGAAGCTATACAAGGTTTTTGCCATGCCTATTCATATGATATCTAATCATATAGATGGTTGCTATCTAAGATAAGCAAATTTATGATATCGGTGTAAATTCAGGTCTTCACGATTTATACCAGAATCATACATAGTTTTTCAATTTCTACGCAAATCAAGATAAAGAAAAGGAAGTTTTCCAATCATTGACTCAAACCCATTGTCGAACCAAATCCCACTGAGTGAAATATGGAGGTACCTATGGCAGAACGGGCCAATCTAGTCTTTCACAATAAAGTGATAGGTGGAACTGCCATTAAACGACTTATTAATAGATTAATAGAGCACTTCGGAATGGCATATACATCGCATATCTTGGATCAAGTAAAGACTCTGGGATTCCGTCAAGCTACGACTACATCCATTTCATTAGGAATTGATGACCTTTTAACAATACCTTCTAAAGGATGGCTAGTCCAAGATGCTGAACAACAAAGTTTGATTTTGGAAAAACATCATCATTATGGGAATGTACATGCAGTAGAAAAATTACGCCAATCCATTGAGATATGGTATGCTACAAGTGAATATTTGCGACAAGAAATGAATCCTAATTTTAGGATGACCGACCCCTTTAATCCAGTCCATATAATGTCTTTTTCGGGAGCTAGAGGAAATGCATCTCAAGTACACCAATTAGTGGGTATGAGAGGATTGATGTCGGATCCACAAGGACAAATGATTGATTTACCTATTCAAAGCAATTTACGCGAAGGACTATCTTTAACAGAATATATAATTTCTTGCTACGGAGCCCGTAAAGGGGTTGTAGATACTGCTGTACGAACTTCAGATGCTGGATATCTTACACGCAGACTTGTTGAAGTGGTTCAACACATTGTTGTACGTCGAAGAGATTGCGGTACCATTCGAGGAATTTCGGTGAATACCCAGAATGGAATGATGCCGGAAAGAATTTGGATACAAACATTAATTGGTCGTGTATTAGCCGACGATATATACAGAGGTTCACGATGCATTGCCGTTAGAAATCAAGATATTGGAATTGGACTTATCAATCGATTTCAAACCTTTAAAACACAACCAATATATATCCGAACCCCCTTTACCTGTAGAAATACATCTTGGATCTGCCGATTGTGTTATGGCCAAAGTCCTACTCATGGCCACTTGGTGGAATTAGGAGAAGCTGTAGGTATTATTGCGGGCCAATCAATAGGAGAACCGGGCACTCAACTAACATTAAGAACTTTTCATACTGGCGGAGTATTCACAGGAGGTACTGCAGAACATGTGCGAGCACCTTCTAATGGAAAAATTAAATTCAACGAGGATTTGGTTCATCCTACACGTACACGTCATGGCCATCCTGCTTTTCTATGTTATATAGACTTGTATGTAACTATTGAAAGTGGTGATATTATACATAATGTGACTATTCCATCAAAAAGTTTTCTATTAGTTCAAAATAATCAATATGTAAAATCAGAACAAGTGATTGCCGAAATTCGCGCAGGAACATACACTTTGAATTTAAAGGAAAAGGTTCGAAAAAATGTTTATTCTAATTTAGAAGGAGAAATGCATTGGAGCACCGATGTGTACCATGCATCAGAATTTAGATATAGTAATGTACATATCTTACCAAAAACAAGTCATTTATGGATATTATCAGGAAGATCATACAGGTCCGGTTCAGTCTCTTTTTCACTCCGAAAAGATCAAGATCAAATCAAGATCCATTATCTTTCTACTGGAGAAGGAGATAGTTCTAACCTTTTTGTAAGGAATGATCAAGTAAGACATAAATTATTTCGTTTCAATTCTTCTGATCTAAAAGAAAGAAGGATTTCAGATTATTCAATATTTAATCAAATCATATGTATAGATCATTATCATTTTGAGCACCCTACTATTTTCCATGATACTACGGATTTATTAGCAAAGAGGCGAAGAAATAGATTCATCATTCCATTTCCATTCCAATCGATTCAAGAACGAGACAAAAAACTAATGTTAGCTTCCAGTATCTCGATTGAAATACCAATCAATGGTATTTTTCGTAGAGATAGTATTCTCGCTTATTTCGATGATCCTCAATACCGAACAGAGAGCTCAGGAATTACTAAATATAGGACTATAGGAATAAATTCCATTTTTAAAAAAGAGGATTTTTTAATTGAGTATAGAGGAGTTAAAGAATTTAAGCCAAAATACCAAATCAAAGTAGATCCATTTTTTTTCATTCCCGAGGAAGTGCATATTTTACCAGAATCTTCTTCCATAATGGTACGGAACAATAGTATTGTTGAAGTAAATACACCAATCACTTTAAATATAAGAAGTCGAGTAAGGGGATTGGTCCGAGTGGAGAAGAAAAAAAAAAAGATTGAATTAAAAATATTTTCTGGGGATATCTATTTTCCGGGAGAAATGGATAAGATATCCCGACACAGTACCATCTTGATACCACCAGGAACGGTAAAAAACAATTCAAAGGAATCAAAAAAAATGAAAAATTGGATCTATGTCCAATGGATCACAATTACAAAAAAAAAGTATTTTGTTTTGGTTCGACCCGTAATTTTATATGAAATAGGGGATGGTATCAATTTAGTAAAACTTTTTCCCCAAGATAGGTTTCAGGAAAGAGATAATCTGAAACTTAAAGTTATTAATTATATTCTTTCTGGAAATGGAAACTCAATTCGGGGGATTTCTGATACAAGTATTCAATTAGTTCGGACTTGTTTAGTCTTAAATTGGGATCAAGACAAAGAATTTTCTTCTATCGAAAATGCGCATGCTTCTTTTGTTCAAGTAAGTATAAATGGTTTGGTTAGATATTTCTTAAGAATTGACTTAGTGAAATCCCCTATTTCATATATAAGAAAAAGGAATGATCCGCCGGGTTCGGGATTTATCTTGGATAATGAGTCGGATCGGACCAACATCAATCCATTTTTTTCCATTAATTCGAAGGAAAAAATTCAACAATCAATTAGCCAAAATCACGGAACTATTCGTATGTTGTTGAATAGAAATGAGAAATACCACTCTTTGATAATTTTGTCATCATTTAATTGTTTTCAAATACGATCATTCAATGAGGGAAAATATTACAATGGGATAAAAGAAGGAATTAATCAAATTCAAAGAGATCCTATAATTTCTATTAATAATTCGTTAGGTCCTTTAGGAATAGCCTTTCAAGTTGCAAATTTTTTTTTTTACCGTTTAATAACTCATAATCTGATCTCGATAAAAAAAAATTTGCAACTTGAAAAATTAAAGGAAACTTTTCAAGTATTAAGATATTATTTAATGGACGAAAACGAGAGAATTTATAAACCTGATCTATGTAGTAACACTGTTTTAAATCCATTCTATTTGAATTGGCATTTTCTCCATCCTAATTATTGTGAAAAACCGTTTACAATAATAAGTCTTGGACAATTTTTTTGTGAAAATGCATGTATAGTTCAAACGAAAAATGCACCACACCTAAAATCAGGTCAAGTTCTAACAGTTCAAATAGATTCTGTGGGAATAAGATCGGCTAACCCTTATTTGGCGACTCCGGGAGCAACTGTTCATGGCCATTATGGAGAAATACTTTCTGAAGGAGATATATTAGTTACATATATATATGAAAAATCGAGATCTGGTGATATAACACAGGGTCTTCCAAAAGTAGAACAGGTATTAGAAGTTCGTTCGATTGATTCAATATCGATGAACCTAGAAAAGAGAGTTGATACTTGGAACGGGCATATAACAAGAATTCTTGGCATTCCTTGGGGATTCTTGATTGGTGCTGAGCTAACTATAGCGCAAAGTCGTATTTCTTTGGTTAATAAAATTCAAAAAGTTTATCGATCTCAGGGAGTTCACATCCATAATAGACATCTAGAAATTATTGTGCGTCAAATAACATCAAAAGTATTGGTTTCAGAAGATGGAATGTCTAATGTTTTTTCGCCCGGGGAACTAATTGGATTATTGCGAGCCGAACGAGCTGGGCGTGCCTTAGAAGAGGCGGTTTGCTACCGAGTTCTATTACTAGGAATAACAAAAACATCTCTGAATACTCAAAGTTTCATATCTGAAGCAAGTTTTCAAGAAACTGCTAGAGTTTTAGCAAAAGCTGCTCTCCGGGGTCGCATAGATTGGTTGAAAGGTCTGAAAGAAAACGTTGTTTTAGGGGGAATGATACCCGTTGGTACCGGATTCAAAAGAATAATGCACTCTTCAAAGCCAAGGCAATATAACAAGATTACCTTGGAAACAAAAAAAAAGAAATTATTCGAGGATGAAATGAGAGATATTTTGTTTCACCACAGAGAATTCTTTTTTGCTTTCGTTTCAAAGAATTTTTGCAATACATTAGAGCAATCCAGGATTTAATAATTCCTAAGGGCTCTGTCATTTTATTTTGTAATAAAATAAAAAGGTAATAAAGAAAAGAATCATATTAAATAGAAAAAATGGCCTGATCATGTATCAATGGCCAATCTTCGGTAGAATAAAAGGTTCCTTCGGAACACTTATTTATTTATTTCTATTTCAGTATACCAGGTCTCTTTCTTTCATTTCTAAATAAAAAAATTAGAAATGAAAGAAAAGTGGGGGATTAATATAAATGACAAAAAGATATTGGAACATAATTTTGGAAGAGATGATGGAAGCAGGAGTTCATTTTGGCCACGGTACTAGAAAATGGAATCCTAAAATGTCACCTTATATATCTGCAAAGCGTAAGGGTATTCATATTACAAATCTTATTAGAACTGCTCGATTTTTATCAGAAGCTTGTGATTTAGTTTTTGATGCAGCAAGTCTGGGAAAACAATTCTTAATTGTTGGTACAAAAAAAAAAGCAGCAGATTCAGTAGCGCTAGCTGCAATAAGAGCTCGGTGTCATTATGTTAATAAAAAATGGCTCGGCGGTATGTTAACTAATTGGTATACGACAGAAACACGACTTCAAAAGTTCAGGGACTTGAGAACGCAACAAAAGACGGGGAGACTCAATTGTTTTCCAAAAAGGGATGCTGCTATATTGAAGAGACAATTAGCTCATTTGGAAACATATCTCGGCGGCATTAAATATATGACGGGGTTACCTGATATTGTAATAATCATCGATCAACAAGAAGAATATACGGCTCTTCGAGAATGTATAACTTTGGAAATTCCAACAATTTGTTTAATCGATACAAATTGTGACCCTGACCTCGCCGATATTTCGATTCCAGCTAATGATGATGCTATAGCCTCAATTCGATTAATTCTTAATAAATTAGTATTTGCAATTTGTGAGGGTCGTTCTAGCTATATACGAAATTCTTGATTAATAATAAGATAAATAAATTATTGGAGTTGGTTGGAGCGACTCATAGATTTATGAAATCGGTTACTATACTAGTAATAAATTGTACAAAAAAAATAAAAATATAAAAAGAACAAACGAAAATTATATGCGATTAGTCATGGTATTCAAAATCCAAAATGAAAGTAGACAAATCAAAAAGGAGAGGAGATGTTTGAATTAAAATAATTCCCTTTCAAGTTCTTATTTTTTAGAGGGCGGGACAATATGAATGTTTTATTATGTTCTATCAACACATTAAAAAGATTATACGATATATCTGCTGTGGAAGTTGGGCAACATTTCTATTGGCAAATAGGGAGTTTCCAAGTGCATGCCCAAGTACTTATTACTTCTTGGGTTGTAATTGCTATCTTGCTAGTTTCAGCCATTCTAGTTATTCGAAATCTGCAAACCATTCCGACTTTTGGTCAGAATTTCTTTGAATATGTTCTCGAATTCATTCGAGACGTGAGCAAAACTCAAATTGGAGAAGAATATAGTCCGTGGGTTCCATTTATTGGAACTATGTTTCTATTTATTTTTGTTTCTAATTGGTCCGGGGCTCTTTTGCCTTGGAAAATCATACAATTACCTCACGGGGAGTTAGCTGCACCCACAAATGATATAAATACTACCGTTGCATTAGCTTTACTTACGTCAGTTGCGTATTTCTATGCGGGTCTTTCAAAAAAAGGGTTAGCTTATTTTAGTAAATACATCCAACCAACTCCAATCCTTTTACCGATTAACATCTTAGAAGATTTCACAAAACCCTTATCACTTAGTTTTCGACTTTTCGGAAATATACTCGCTGATGAATTAGTAGTTGTTGTTCTTGTTTCTTTAGTACCTTTAGTAGTTCCTATACCTGTCATGTTCCTTGGATTATTTACAAGCGGTATTCAAGCTCTAATTTTTGCTACTTTAGCTGCGGCTTATATAGGTGAATCCATGGAAGGCCATCATTGATTATTTAAAAATAGTTTTTTTATTTAGTTTGCCGCACATATACTGTGGCTCAAGACAACCTACTTAGGAAACATGAATAAATATATATAAAGACATTTTCAAAATTTGCAATAATAAATAAAAAATGGAGTAGGAGTGAGGGGGATCAAACTGGGTGTATATAATCTAATCACTCTAAGACAACTCTTTCTTTGTTTTGGAGGTTTCAAAGAATGATTTTGAAATTGGATTGAATCTAAAACACAAATAGTTGGTTTACAGCATGGAAGAAACCTCTGTATATGTGATATTATATATGATCTAACAATATATCTAAAATTACCCTACTACTACTGTAAATTTCTATAGGGATTAAAAAAGTCCTTCCGTTTCATCTCTAATTGTTAATTAAATATTCAATGACTAAAAAATAAAAAAAGAAGAATTAAAAGAATGGTTTAAAACTTAAGATAAGAATAAAGGTTATACATATTTCCAAAAAAACTAGATAGGTAGAAACGAAAAAAGAAATTTCGAAGTAATTCATATAATTCAATAACTATTACTATTTCAATTAGGAATTCTTCTTAATTACTTTAACTGAATAAATCTTGGTAATTGCATAATTAAGTCTTAATTTATTGGTTGATTATATTATTAACTATTTCTTTATTTTAAATTTAGGTTACGAGGAACTTATTATGAATCCAATTATTTCTGCTGCTTCTGTTATTGCTGCTGGCTTGGCCGTAGGACTTGCTTCTATTGGACCAGGGGTTGGTCAAGGCACTGCTGCAGGGCAAGCTGTAGAAGGGATTGCACGACAACCAGAGGCAGAGGGAAAAATACGGGGTACTTTATTGCTTAGTCTGGCTTTTATGGAAGCTTTAACAATTTATGGGCTGGTTGTAGCATTAGCGCTTTTATTTGCTAATCCTTTTGTTTAATCTTCCAAAAAAACTAGAAAAATAAAAAGAAATATCCTTTTTCCGTGGATTTGCTTTGCTGGTCTTGCTTTTTCAAATTATATTGTGATTTCACTCCTACAATTATTTGTTCGGGCAAGAACACAGGTGAAGGACTAATTGAAGGGTGAAGAATTCATATACTGATTTGCCTTCTTTTTTAGTCCAACGAACGTCTTTTTTTTTTTTATAAAATTTTTAGAAAGTCTTAAAACTAGAGAGATTTTGCAATTGACATAAGGACAGGTATATAATTCTAATAAGTATCCTTCTTATAGGAAGGAAATTTTCCAATTGATGGAACAATTCAAATAATATATATAATTCCAATAATATATATTACCATTCGTATTATTATTTATTATTCTATTTTTAATTACTAATAATTAATATTAATTATTAGTAAGGTATAGTATGAAATTTTCATTATAAATAATCCAAATTTCATATAAAATAAGAAATATAAAAAATAATTAACAAATAAAATAAAAAATAGGAATCGTAGAAAGATATTAGTCTATTCATAAGAGGAGATGAGATCATATGAAAAATATAACCGATTCTTTCTTTTGTTTGGGCTACTGGCCATTCGCCGGAAGTTTCGGGTTTAATACCGATATTTTAGCAACAAATCCAATAAATCTAAGTGTAGTGTTAGGTGTATTGGTTTTTTTTGGAAAGGGAGTGTGTGCGGGTTGTTTATTTCAAAGAATAGATTGGATCCAACCAAACGGCACATTTTTCGTTATAACTAAGAAAATGTGCATAATACCGCGAATTACCTCTGAATTAATTAAATTTTTTCAATAATTTAAAATTTAATAAAAAATATTTAAGAACCATAGCATTTCGTGATTTATTGGTAAATCCACTTTGATTCTCTATTATATTAACCAATAATATTGGATGGACTATTACCATGGTTAAAGCGAGTAGTTTGAAGTCTAGACGCAGTGGAGTACTCTTTCTACCACGATGTTAATACAGAAATGAAATGGTTTTGATAAAAATTTTATAATTTTTTTCGATATAAAACACTCATGTCGATAAAATGGCTTGAATCCTCTTTACTTTACGGTGAAAAAGGTGAATTTAACCCTCCCTTTTATACAATGCGTAATAGATGACCTATGTATAAATTAATTAATAAGAATTCTTTGGATTTGAAGAAAAAACAACTTTGCTGACATATATATATTTGTTTGGTCAGAAGAGTCCTCCGAATATTCTGATCTTAGATTAATAATAGTTTTAAATATTTGAAAAATATAAATATAGAAGAGAGGATAGGCTCATTACATAAAAAATAGGGAAATTTCCCATAAGTAATTGAGTGTGAGAGCCAAATGAATCGAAAGATTCATGTTTGGTTCGGGAAGAGATCATAGACATTTTGAAATAAATGGAAAGAGAGTCTACTTTCATTAAGTGATTTATTAGATAATCGAAAACAGAGAATCTTGAGAAGTATTCGAAATTCAGAAGAACTACGGGAAGGGGCCATTGAACAGCTGGAAAGAGCCCAGGCTCGCTTAAGGAAAGTAGAAACGGAAGCAGATCGGTTTCGGGTGAATGGCTATTCTGAAATAGAACAAGAAAAACTGAATTTAATTAATTCAATTTATACGACTTTGGAACAATTAGAAAATTACAAAAACGAAGCCATTCATTTTGAACAACAAAGAGTGATTAATCAAGTCCGACAACGGGTTTTACAACAAGCCTTACAGGGAGCTCTAGGAACTCTAAATAGTTGCTTGAACAACGAGTTACATTTGCGTACTGTCAATGCTAATATTGGAATGTTTGGCGCGATGAAAGAAAAAAATAATTGATTAGTCTTTCTATTTTAATATAGA